TAAAAATAAGAAAGTAATCCGCACTTCGACAACCCCAGATATTCAAGAAATATCTGTATGTACATTTTATTTTTGTTATAGATTCGACAGAATAATAGGGGTTTCATTGATATCTTATTATAGATGGGATAAATTAAATAACAAAATGGATAAATAAAAAAGACAATAATATAGGGATTCTAAAATTGGATGGAACGATACTTAATTTAGGGTGAGCCAATAGGATGAACTGAAAAAGTTCTGTATCATTAATGTAAGATGTACAGCAACATCAATTAGATATCCGGCTACGAAAAAGAAAATCAAAAGAAATGGACCGAATTTTTTTATAATGTATCTCAGATAAATTTTGACTATTCTCACCTCTGAACTTCCCTAGATTCAACTTTTTGGCCTTTCAACCAAGTAATTTTACCATTTGAATATTGTTGAAATATGAACATTCTTTATTGGGATTGGGGCGCAGAAAAAATCGAAACAAAATGGAATCATTCATTTTCAGACTCACTTTCTATACCTAGAATATACATCTATTCATTCTTTAGCTAGAAACAGTATATCTCCGTACGCCGACATAAATTATGTATGATGATCAAGACCACTAAAACATATGTATCTATTCCCAAATTTATTAAAATTTGGGAATAGATACTCATAGAAATGAATCGCCGGGAACCAGATTTGAACTGGTGACACGAGGATTTTCAGTCCTCTGCTCTACCGGCTGAGCTATCCCGACCATTCTTGACAAACCACCCTAATTTTAGGAAATTACTTGAGTCTATGTCAACTAAATTAAAAAAAAAAATACTTTTGGGGATAGAGGGACTTGAACCCTCACGATTTCTAAAGTCGACGGATTTTCCTTTTACTCAAAATTTCATTGATGTCGGTATTGACATGTAGAATGGGACTCTATCTTTATTCTCGTCTGATTAATCAGTTATTCAAAAGATCCATCAGACTATAGTGGAGTGACTGATTTGATCAATAAATATTATTCTATTGAAAGAGTAAATGTTGTCAACTCCATTTGTTAGAACAGCTTCCATCGAGTCTCTGCACCTATCCTTTTTTTATTTGTTTTCGGAAAGAAGGATTTGGCTCAGGATTGCCCATTTTTAATTCCAGGGTTTCTCTGAATTTGAAAGTTTTCACTTGGTAAGTTTCCATACCAAGGCTCAATCCAATTAAGTCCGTAGCGTCTACCAATTTCGCCATATCCCCTGTTTTTTTCTTTGAGATTGATATCATATCTCATTAGTAATTTTTTTTTTTTCATTTGTATTATGAGAATTCTATGATGGAACTGTTGAATTTATTAGAAACCTACTTCCATTTTTGGAAAAATTTCCTTCTATTTGTTTTTTTTTGTTTGATTTATTTTTTTTCATCTATATCAGATACCCATATTTAGTCGAATCATAAATGATTCTATTATCCGTTTATTCGCAATTCAATATACAGAGTATAGACTACATTTATCTCTATTTTAAATGTCCCTCCTTCTTTGATTTTTTTAGAGTATTTAGAATACTCTAACGTTCGATTCTTTTTTTCGTTAGAGCAGACAGATACAGACCTTATAATAACAAAAATAACAAAACGAAAATCAAAAATCGATTTATTAATTTAAAATTTGACATTCATTTTACTTATCCAATTTCGATCGATACATTATATTATATACATTATATTATATACATTATATTATATACATTATATTATATACATTATATTATATACATTATACATAGTTCATCTTAATGCAACGAATTTTGTAATATAAATTACTGTTTCCTGTAATCTAATTAGTCATTATTTAAAATTCTAAAAAATGAGACTATTTAAAATATAAATTTAAATTTTAAGATACTATTCTATATACTCTTTACTATATTTCTATATCTATATTTAGATATTCATATAGATATAGATTAAAATAGAAATTATATTCTATTTATTCTTGATGATAGAGTAATTTGGTTATGAAGAGCTAATATAAAACAATTAATAACTAAGATCCCAGTAGTTTCGGAAATAATTCCGATAAATCCACAATTTGTGTTATGAGAGCCCGCTTAGCTCAGAGGTTAGAGCATCGCATTTGTAATGCGATGGTCATCGGTTCGATTCCGATAGCCGGCTTTTTTTCTCTATTTGTTTTCATTTTTGACATAAGGGATAATCTCTTTTTATTTTAGGAAAAAAAATGGGAGTTCCATTTCTCTAGAACAAATCAAGAAAATAACCTTCTTTTTTTATTTTCTATTTATTTATTTAGTTTAGATAGATATACAATAGAATAAAATTCGGATACTGATCGAATATTTCCAGTTCTTTTTTTCTTTTTTGTAGTATAATTAGTATAATACTTTAAGTCGATTTCGTTTCATTTATCATATTTGTTATTTAGTTTAGTTTAGCTTTATGAGATTTTCCATTTTAAATTAAAAAGGAGTGTTTATGTCACGTTACAGAGGGCCTCGTTTCAAAAAAATACGTCGTCTGGGGGATTTACCAGGACTAACTAGTAAACGGCTTCCAGTTGGAAGCGAACTTAGAAACCCATCGCGCTCGAGTAAAAAATCTCAATATCGTATTCGTTTAGAAGAAAAACAAAAATTGCGTTTTCATTATGGTCTTACAGAACGACAATTGCTTAAATACGTTCGTATCGCTGGAAAAGCGAAAGGTTCAACCGGTCAAGTTTTACTTCAATTACTTGAAATGCGTTTGGATAACATACTTTTTCGATTGGGTATGGCTTCGACTATTCCTCAAGCCCGTCAATTAGTTAACCACAGACATGTTTTAGTTAATGGTCGTATAGTAGATATACCAAGTTATCGTTGCAAACCTCAAGATATTATTACAGCGAAGGGTGAACAAAAATCTAGAACTCTGATTCAAAATTCTCTTGAATCAGCCCCCCGCGAAGAATTGCCAACCCATTTGACTCTTCATCCATTCCAATATAAAGGATTAGTCAATCAAATAATAGATAGTAAATGGGTTGGTTTGAAAATTAATGAATTGCTGGTTGTAGAATATTATTCTCGTCAGACTTAAACCTAATTAAAATAAGAATAATTTTGATCCGAGGATTTTCCCCCATTCATGTATAGACATGGGTGGGTATAGGAAAATTGTTATTCCTTGCCCACTTTATTCCACTATTTTGTTTATTACAGAAACAAATTAGGAATAGAGAATCCACATCAAAGTTGGAATAATGAGATCTATTTGCAAACGTTGAGGTCAGTAACATTGATGAACTTGATAAGGGTGCGGAAAGAGAGGGATTCGAACCCTCGGTAAACAAAAAGCCTACATAGCAGTTCCAGTGCTACGCCTTGAACCACTCGGCCATCTCTCCTACATAATGATTATGCCCCTAAACCGAGTGAATAGTGAGGCATACATATTCCATTTGCGTAGGCGCACATAATAAATTAAAACTAACAACAAAAAACTTACTTCGAGGCCTGCCGTAGGAGAAAATTATTTGATTAATAAGTCCATTTTTACGTTATTTCGTACTGTATTGTACAATTCCTTTGTTTGGGGGATTATTTTATCACGCGATAAAAAATGAAATTTTAGAATGGATTGCTACCTATGACTAGATCTCGGATAAATGGAAATTTTATTGATAAAACCTTTACCATTGTAGCCAATATCTTATTACGAATAATTCCTACAACTTCTGAAGAAAAAGAGGCATTCACTTATTACAGAGATGGTGCGATTTGATTATTTTTTTTTTACGGATCTCAGTCTAGACAAAGAAAAAAATTTTGAAAAAAAAAAAACCTACGCTTGCTGAAGGTGAAGTTTGGAAATAAAACAATTAATCCCTTCTGTCGTGTATTTCCGATTAATGCAGCCTCATATGCTTCAATTTTAGGTTTATAGTAGTAAGCGAAAGGTTATACCTATACCTATGGGGTTAGGTTAATCCTACTCCACTAGTACCAATAGGCGGCATGGGGGAAGAAGCACTACGCTTAGGAATCAACAACACTAGAAAACTTTGTAAAAAAAAAAATAAATCCTTCCTTTCTTATCGGGATCGGGACTAACAAGAATGGTTGGGACAATAAACATCCATCTCGTTCGTATTTTGGATACCCATATAACCATCGAAGACTGTTGAAGTGACTAATTCCGGGAAATTTAGCAGCGTTGAGGACAAAGAAATTGTTGAAGTGACTATTTATCCAAACATACTTGATGTTAATAAAAGATCCTTTACAGGAAGGTTGGCTAGAGATTTTGTGTAAAAAATACTAGTCCCGCTAAGTTCATAATGAGAATATTGCAATCTTTTTGGATTAGATTCCATGGATGTTTATCATTATTATTATACACATAAAGGAGGAGCCGTATGAGATGAAAATCTCACGTACGGTTCTGGAACGGAGATTCTTTGAACCGAATGACGACCGTAACGGATGTCGGCTCAATCTGAAGGAAATTATGCGGAAGCTTTACAGAATTATTATGAGGCTATGCGACTGGAAATTGATCCCTATGATCGAAGTTATATACTTTATAACATAGGCCTTATACACACAAGTAACGGAGAACATACAAAAGCTTTGGAATACTATTTTAGGGCACTCGAACGAAACCCTTTCTTACCTCAAGCTTTTAACAATATGGCCGTGATCTGTCATTACGTGCGACTATCTCCACTATAGAAAAAAAGAAAAGAACGAACAACTCCACTAATACTAATAAAAAAATAAATACTAGACAAAAAAAATAGGCTTTCTACATATATATATCGTTCGAAACAACAATTTTGATGAGCTGTAGCAAAGAAAGAAACTTCATAGAAGTCAAAATATGAAGAAATAGAATAGATATGCCTAGATACTTTTTTTCTATGGATAAAAGATCTAATTGATAGAGGAAGCACCGTAAAGATCAATTAACAAGGTTTTTGGCCGATACAACAAGAACTGCTTACTTATATCGTACTTATATGATGA